TAAGAAATTGCAACCTTCCAAATAGGAACTGGCTAATCCATGGGTATACCATGAAGTCACAAAAGTTGTACCTGTGAACCAACCTCCTAAAGCGAAATAAGCACAAGGAAAGAGCAATAGGCCGGACCAACCCACAAAAACGAAACGGTCCCTCCGTAACCAATCATCCATAATATCAAATAAATCCTTTTCTTCTTTGGTAAATCTACCAAGGGCTATAGTCATAGTGATCCTCCTATTCAACTACTTCAACCATTTCCGAACACCTCATATTATTTCCAGGGCATACGATAGCTCGATTATCTATGGACGATTCCTCGTTCAATGCCCCTTACAACGGGTTTCGAAGATACAATTTTTTCTATTGGGCCACAAAACGACCTAGGTAAAATCCATGAACTCGATTCGATTAGTCCTTACTATTTCTATATAACTATTACTATATAACTATTTGAACCCAGAATTGTCCTGTCCTATGACTCATATTCCAGAGTATATCTTTTAAGGGATCAAAGCAAAAAAAATCCCTATTTTTTCCATGACCCTAAATTAAATATTAAATAATGATAGGCTGGAAATGAAAGCCCCTTTCTCGCATTTGTTCTCTATTGCATTGGCGAAACAACAAAACAATATCTGATTCTGAAATCAAGGAAAGATATTGAAAAATAGATTTTCGAAATAAACTTATATATATATAACATATATATATAAGTTTATGTAGCGGAAAAGAATAGCGATTTCTTTGTGTGGAGCATCCAGTAACAAGAGGATGAAATCAGAAATATCGACAAATTCTTGCGTGGTCAAAGAAAAAATCCGCTTCTACAATTTAATCTATATTATATCGAATTTAAATATCAGAATAGCTGACATAGTCATGATTCAATGGGTCAGGTCCACTTACTTTTTCTTGATTTAAAATTTTACGGTGGGTTTGATAGGAACAATGGAGAAGTAGGAATACTTTGGTTTGACGATTAACAATAGGGATTGGATATCCAGAATATTTATGTATCAAGACCAAATGAAATGAATAATGAGACATGAAGAAAGAGGGCTACTATGTCACTACAGAGTAGACTCCCCCTAATAAGGGTAATTAGTCATTATGAAAATGAATAAATTTCAACTTTCTAACTATGACTCATAATAATGAGAACTCATTATAATGGTGGTTACCCTTTTCTTTTTTTTTTAGAACTATCAACAATATCTCTATTCTCCGCGGAAAACGAAGACTAAGACTTGAGTTTAGTGAAAAAGCCCCTTATCGGATTTGAACCGATGACTTACGCCTTACCATGGCGTTACTCTACCACTGAGTTAAAAGGGCCCGTTTATTCAATTCATCAATTAGACATTTTCCATTATGAGTCTACTGCATGTATCTATATATGTACTATATATGGGGATATATACATATACGCATAGGAGCTCATTCAGGAACAAGAAATTGGATTTAACTAGTAAGCGGGTAAAATTATTATTTTTATTATTTTTTGATAAATAAATGCAGTGAATTGTTTAAAGACCGACCTACTTGCTTTGTTTACTTTTACTGACCCATCGGAAAAAGATTCACTTGATTGATACCTGTACCAATTCGACATCAACATGGATTTAAGATATTTTCTTGAATCATGTGATGAGGAGATTCGTACCCCCAGCCGAATTCCATTTTTATAAATAAAAAGAAAAAAAAAATTTCTATCGTTTTCGAATTTTCTGGTTTAGTGTGAGATAGTGATAGGCATATCTCATCTGAACGATGAACGAAGCAATGAGTTAAAATTGAATGAAAAAAAAATAAATTAAATGAGGTTTTACCCCTTTTTTTTCTGTCGGACCAATCACTGCCCGAACTGAAGGAATCCTATTCCTATACTATACTTTGTTTCATTATATTCATTATATTTTCATTATATTCATTATATATAGTATAATATAATACTATGGATAGTATGGGATGGTTCATTCATCCTATACTATACTTCGTTTCATTATATATAATATTGACAATTCCAAAAAACTGATCATACTATCAGCATAGTATGCTGATGGTCGGGCAGATATGCCCCTATCGTCTAGCGGTTCAGGACATCTCTCTTTCAAGGAGGCAGCGGGGATTCGACTTCCCCTGGGGGTAGGGTACTACGAAAGGAAGTTGATCATGGATTATCACTAAGCCTAGAATTAATTCTTCCTGGGTCGATGCCCGAGCGGTTAATGGGGGCGGACTGTAAATTCGTTGGCGATATGTCTACGCTGGTTCAAATCCAGCTCGGCCCAATAATTCGCCGCTCCATGAGTATGATCTAACCAATTTTATTTGTCCTTCAGAAACAGAAATGTCCGATCCGTAGAAATAAAGATTAAGAGTCAATTTTTTTTTGCTCTATCCATATTTTTCTAATTAAAAAAAAATTATCCATTTTTGGCAATAAAAAAACCACCGGTTACTAGTAATCCATTTGACTATCGCTATAGTCCATATCTATGTGGATATGATATTAGTATATCATTTGTGTCTCTGTTACAACACGACGAATAGAATGTTCTTATGAAACCATAAGAATATGTATGCCATACACCTCGCTGGGATTGTAGTTCAATCGGTCAGAGCACCGCCCTGTCAAGGCGGAAGCTGCGGGTTCGAGCCCCGTCAGTCCCGAACTAGGATCCGATGAATTTATCAATTAATCTCTTCTTTTTCTGTAAAAAGGGGGATAGGGAACAAGATATAATCCCAGTGGATATCCTTATTTCTTTTGTTTTTCGTTTCACATTTATCATCAGACAAATACGGGAATTTAAATTTCTTCCACTAGTATCGATGCAGAATAGTACTGATTGATAAGGGAGAGACATATCTAGATTGATTGGTACGACCGGTGATATTACTCTATTCAGTATTTTAAGAGATACCATATTCGTCTGACTTTCTTTTTCGACTGTTCTTGAACAATGAAATGAAGTAGAGTGCCCATATTTTTACCAGAAGTACATACACAAATTGTATCCTTTTGTTGTACAATACACAATGAACTTAACATAATTACCTCGACAGAACAGAGCACTTTTTTAAACCGCACCCTTTTCTAGCTCTGACTTGTGTATCCTCAATTACTAATTGAAAAAAATCTATCTCATTCTCATTCAAATTGCATGCTGAATTTTTGATGTATGCGTTCCCGCCCCAATCCAAGAAAGAGAAGAGGATATTATATTAATAAAATAAAAGACCAAGCAACGCCCCCCTTTTTTTAATAAATCTGTTGGAATATTAGATCTTTTAACCCGTCCTTTTCCATCTCACTTCTACTGTTTGGGTATACGTGTGACCTATTGAATACCGGTCATATGATAACTCATCAGATAATTAATTGTATGTATAAGTTAAGTATAAGGAAGGATAATTGTATAAGGAAGAGGGTAGGTTATAGAAAAGAAAGGATGGAAAAGGATGAAAAATTCAATAGGATTCTATATTGGAATTGGATTAGGAATCCCATTTTTGATTTAATATGGATAAAGGATCTTCCTATGTTATACTATTCAATTTTCGACGATTAATCGATTTGATAGATCAGATATATTGTTATTCATAATATTTATCCGATTCAGTATCATCAGGATACAATTCACCCTATTGAATTTACAGGAGTCAAATTTCTCATCTCTATGGGATTAGATCCCGAGTTATTGCGAAGCAAAAAATAAAAAAAAAAATGAGATTATGGAAGTCAATATTCTCGCATTTATTGCTACTGCACTGTTCATTCTAGTTCCTACCGCCTTTTTACTTATCATCTACGTAAAAACAGTCAGTCAAAATGATTAATTTGAATGAAACTTGAATTATTAGTTCTTATCAATGATTGAAGAATTGAAAGAAAGGGATTTAAACTCCAAATTTTAAATTAAATGAAATGATCGGTCTGGAATCAGAAGTGTCTGAGATCTGAGATAGTGTGTAGAAAGAACTATATATATATAGTTCTTTCTACACACTATATTATATAGTATTGTATACAGATATAATATAGGCTTTACTTTATATAATATATAATATATAATCTTTACTTTATATAATATAGTAATAATATAATCTTTACTTTATATAATATAGTAATAATATAATATAGTAATACGGACCAATTTACAATATGTATGTACATCTAATATATGTACGTCTCAATACTACATCTAAATAGCACTTTAATTCTATAATTCTATTTCTTTTTTTCGCTACATATATTTATTTATATGGATTTCGATCAATCCAAAATAATCTCTGACAATTTTATATACGTATACCGGGATCCATCGAAAGAAAGAAAAGAACCAATGGAGGAAGAGAAGAATAGTATGAGTATATACTATATAAAATAAATAAAATAAAAAAAAAATATAAAAATAATAGGGATTGGTTTTTCTCATTGTAATATCCATAATTCTGGTAAGAGCCGGTTCATAAAAATAGAAAATTTAGGAAGAATTCGGTTGGAATAAATTTCCTATCATGTGTGGATTCGAGTTTCGAAATACAACTATGGTAATCATTCATTGTTTAATAGAATGGTTATTATTCATTATTGTCTTTTCTTATTCATTACTGTATTCCAGTTACAGTATAATTTTGAAACAGAGACATTTTTTTAAGGCTTCGCAAAACGATCAATTAAACAATTGATACAATTCGATTACTCAATCAATTACTCAATTAGTAGTACCTCTAGAGTCCACTCCTTCCCCATACTACGAGTGAAAGGGAAAATGTAAAGACTACCATTAAAGCAGCCCAAGCGAGACTTACTATATCCATGTAAATTATGTCTCCTATCTCTATCAAGGAATGATTCCACTATGATTATTGATCAATAATCATAGTGGAATCAACGGCGCAGAGTCAAAATAGGATTCTGATTTAAAGCGATTGATGAACCAATCCAATGAAGCCAATCACAACAAATTCTATATTATTGGATTTCCCGTAG